CTGACATTACTTCATCAAGACCGCGAATACGAGCAATACCGTCACCCACTTGAAGTACGGTACCGGTATTTACAATCTTGACTTCTCTATTATATTGTCCAATACGTTCGCGGATACTATTACAAATTTCATCAGCTTGCATGGTTGTCATGAGTCTTTCTTAAATTCATTCTTTTTTTGTTTCAAAAAAAAAATAATACCTTACCCGCAGTAAGAAGACTAATCCGCTATTTCGTTCATTGCACCAAACATGCCAATATTCGCCTTGATGGTGCGTAAATGCAACGCCTTACTCAAACAACTATTCAGGGTTCCTAGAGCTCCTTGTAAGGCTTGTTGGAAAACCCGCTGACGGACTTGATTAATCGCTCTTTGTTGTTCAAAGTGAATGGTTTCATTTTTCGAATTTTCTAATTGTTCTAAAATTTGATAAGTTGAATTAAAAAAATTCACCCTGTCTCGTTCTATTTCAGAATATTCCTTTGCTCGAAACTGATTTGCTTCCATCTCTACTTTCTGTAAGCGAGCCCGGGCTTTTTCTAGTTGTTCAACGGCCTTTTCACGCAGTTCTTCTGAATTTCGAATAGCCATCCAAATTCGTTCTTTGCGATTATCTAATAAATCACTTAATGAAAGTAGATTCTTTTTCCATTCATTTCAAAACTTTTATGATCCCTTCCCGAACCAAACTTGAATCTTTTGATTCATTTGGCTCTCACGCTCAATTACTTCCATTTTTGATTTTATGGTCAATTTCCATATCCTTTTTTGAATGTAATGAACCTATCCTCTACTCTTTTTTCATATTCCCAAACAAAATTGTAAATGAATCGCTAATTGAATATTTGGATTTGGAGGACTCTTCTGGCCAAACAAAAAATATGTAATTGTCAGCAAAGTTGTTTTTTTTTCAAATCCAAAACCTTACTTGATATTTAGACATAGGTCATCCGCTCAGCATTTGGCATTTAAATGAAAATGTAGTAAGAATGAATAAACGTTTTTGTAATACCAATAAAAGGTTCAAATCTTTTTATCGATATGAGTGTTATATATCGATAAATTTCTAACTATTCTTTTGAAATGCAAAAGCATTTCGCTATTAACATAGTGGTAGAAAGAGTACCATGCTGTAACTAGACTTCAAAGAGTTTCGCTTTAACCATTAATATGGTTCCACATTATTGGTTGCTAGAGAATCAAAGCCTATTTACCAACAAATCACGAAATGCTATGGTTCTTACATCTGATATAGAATTTCTTAATTTATTTAGAATTCAGAAGTAATTCGCGCGATCATGCACCTTTCTTTAATAGTTATCCAGAAAAAAGAAAAAAAGGGGGGGTGCAACTGGTTGAATCCAGCCTATTCTTGAAATAAACAACTCACACACACTCCCTTTCCAAAAAAGATCAATACACCAATCACTACACTTAGATTTATTGGATTTGTTGCTAAAATATCGATATTAAACCCGAAACTCCCGGCAGATGGCCAGTGACCCAAGGAAAGGAAAGAATCGGTTACATTTCTCATATGATCTCCTCTTATAGCTTATAGATAGACTAAACAAAGTGAACAGAATTCTTTCGTTGTCTATTTCATATTTCTAAATAGAAACTAGATTCAAAAATCTATTCCATCTCGAAATGGATTTTCTTTTTTTTTTTTTTATTTCGAAAAGAATCCTTATTCGAATAGAATTAGGTACCCTTTTTCGTGTCAATTGCGAAATATCTCGTTTGTTGCAAGACTTCCTAAAAAACTTTCATTGGACAAAGAGGGGGAAGGAAGAAAGCGAGTCGGTAACACTAAATCCTCAAATCCGCCCTTCCCTCCCGGTTTTTCCTCAAAAAAAAAGTAATTGGAATCTTGGTATAATGCGAAAAGGCAAGCGGCAAGTCCAAATAAATAGGAAAAATGAGTATTCTTCCTATTTCTCGGATTCGGATTAAACAAAAGGATTCGCAAATAAAAGCGCTAATGCTACAACTAGCCCATAAATTGTTAAAGCTTCCATAAAAGCCAAACTAAGCAATAAAGTACCTCGTATTTTACCCTCTGCTTCTGGCTGTCTCGCAATACCTTCTACAGCTTGGCCCGCCGCAGTACCTTGACCAACTCCAGGTCCAATAGAAGCAAGCCCTACAGCCAATCCAGCAGCAATAACAGAAGCGGCAGAAATCAGTGGATTCATGATAAGTTCCTCGCACAAAAAAAAGAAATGGTTAATGATACAATCAGCAAATGAATTATGACTTAATTAGTCCATGGACTAAGATTCATCCAGTCGAAGTAACTAAGAACTTCTTTCTAATTGAAAAAAAAGAGTCTTTTTTTTTTATTGAACGATCAGATTATCAGAAAGACTTGATCTTTTTTAGTTCCTATTTGTGAAGTCTTTCTGAATCCATAGAACTTGAGTGTTTCATTTCCTTCTTTCGAGCCATTCTTTGACTTCTTCAACCCCTTCTCTTAATTTGATCTGTTTATTTATTCAATTAACAACAGTCATAAATGAAACAAACGTAAGGTAAAGACCCCTATTGAATTCCCATCTATCTAAATTTCGAAATGGAAGGCAGAATATGAGTTCATAAATGTCAAAATGTACTATCAAATATACATGTCTTTCTTCCATAACGTAAACTAAGTATTCTATCTTAGATTCAATTGGATTCTAGAATCATTCTTTGCGTTGAACTATCTATAAGAGTTTCCTTCTAACCATTAGATTCCATATACCTAGTTCGACATTTCTATACTAATCAACTCCTCCCCTTTCCAATTCTCTAATATCCTTTCTTTGTTCTATTACTCTAGAACATACTTCTATGTTCCCGAAGTAGATTAGTGGATAGATTGACTTGATCTAAGCATAAGCTAAAAAAAGACTCTGTCGAAAACTAATTAATGATGACCCTCCATGGATTCCCCTATATAAGCTGCGGCTAAAGTTGCAAAAATAAGAGCCTGGATACCACTTGTAAATAATCCAAGAAAGATGACAGGTATAGGAACCACTAAGGGTACTAAAGAAACAAGAACAACAACGACTAATTCATCTGCTAATATATTTCCGAAAAGTCGAAAACTAAGGGATAGGGGTTTTGTGAAATCTTCTAAAATGTTAATGGGTAAAAGAATTGGAGTTGGTTGAATATACTTACCAAAATAACCCAATCCCTTTTTTGTAAGACCCGCATAGAAATATGCCACTGACGTGAGTAAAGCTAAAGCAACAGTTGTATTTATATCATTCGTGGGTGCGGCTAACTCCCCATGAGGTAACTCTATGATTTTCCAAGGGAAAAGAGCCCCTGACCAATTAGAAACAAAAATAAATAGAAACATAGTTCCAATAAAGGGAACCCAGGGACGATATTCTTCTCCAATCTGCGTTTTGCTCACATCTCGAATGAATTCAAGGACATATTCGAAGAAATTTTGACCGTCAGTCGGAATGTCTTGTGGATTCCGAACAACTAGAGTGGCTGAACCCAATAATATAGCAATTACAACCCAAGAAGTAATAAGTACTTGGCCGTGGACTTGGAAACTACCTAGTTGCCAATAGAAGTGTTGGCCTACTTCCACACCGGATATATCATATAATCCTCTTAGTGTATTGATTGAACATGATAAAACATTCATATTGTCCTCTGACAGAAATAGAACCTGAAATTCAAATAGATTATTTTGATTCAACCATTTCTTTCTCGACCTGTCTATTCTATTTGGATCGTATATTTTTAATGCCAACTAATCAAAAAAAATCCCCAGATGTTTTTCTATCTCTTTTTTGCTATTCAGGAATACTAAGAGATTCCACCCTATGAAGAATTCAAATTCTCAAATTATAGAGTCAGGTTCACTAAAGTCATTTTTCTTATTATGATTGCTGACCTTCACAAATTGCGAATACTAATTTGGTGAGAATTAATCGAACTGAAGCTATAGCGTCATCGTTTGCCGGAATCGAAAGATCTGCAAGATCCGGGTCACAATTTGTATCGATTAAACAAATTGTTGGGATTCCCAAAGTAATACATTCTCGAAGAGCTCTATATTCTTCTTGCTGATCGACGATGATTACAATATCAGGTAATTTTGTCATATATTTAATCCCACCCAGATATCTTTGCAAGTGCAATAATTGTCTCTTCAACAGGGCTGCATCTCTCTTCGGAAGACAGGCCAGTCTCCCTGACTTTTGTTCCATTCTCAAGTTCCTGAGCTTATGAAGTCTCGTTTGTGTAGTAGACCAATTCGTTAACATACCCCCAAGCCATTTTTTATTAACATAATGACACCGAGCCCTTATTGCGGCCCGTGCTACTGAGCCAGCTGCTTTTTTGTTTGTCCCAACAATTAAAAATTGTTTTCTTTTACTTGCTGCATCAAAAACTAAATCACAAGCTTCTGATAAAAAACGAGCAGTTCTAGTAAGATTTGTAATATGAATACCTTTACGCTTGGCAGAGATATAAGGTGACATTCTAGGATTCCATTTCTTAATACCATGGCCAAAATGAACTCCCGCTTTCATCATCTCTTCCAAATTGATGTTCCAATATCTTCTTGTCATTTCTCCTCCTACTTTCTCTTTTTTTCTAAGAGACACGAGGTATCAAAAAATCGAAAATTGTTCCGACGGAACCTTCTCTTACACTGTGAATCGGCCATTGATACCAAACCCAAACCATTAATTCCTTTCTATTTCTCGTTATTTTTAAATAAAAATCTCTTACTTAACAGATGATGCATTTTTTTCTTAAAAAAAATGAGAAAATGAAATATCTTAGAAATTCTTTGAAACACACGAATCAAATAATTCTCTGTGGTAAAGAAAAATATCTCCCATTTCTCCTTCGAATCTATTCTGATTTTTTTTTTTCACAGGAATGTTCTTATGTTGCCGTGAACGATGTACTAATCCATTGAATCCAGTACCCGCGGGTATCATCCCTCCCAGAACCACGTTTTCTTTTAGGCCCTTCAACCAATCGATACGGCCCCGGAGAGCCGCTTTTGCTAAAACTCGAGCTGTTTCTTGAAAACTTGCTTCGGATATAAAACTTTGAGTATTTAAAGAAGCTCCCGTCATTCCCAATAAGATGGCTCGATAAGAGATCGATTCCTCCAAAGCACGCCCTGTTCGTTCTGCTCGCAACAATCCAATTAGCTCTCCTGGTAAAAAAAGATTAGACATTCCATCTTCAGAAAACAAGACTTTTGATGTAATTTGCCGTACAATAATTTCGATATGCTTATTATGGATCTGTACCCCTTGGGATCGATAAACCTTTTGGATCTTATTAACCAAAGAAATACGACTTTGCGCTATAGTTAGCTCCGTGCCAATAAAGAATCCCCAAAGAAGTCCAAGAATTCGTGTTATACGTTTGTTCCAACCATCAATCCTCTTTTCTAGATTCATCGATATTGATTCAATCGAACGAACCTCTAAAACTTTTTCTACCTTTGGAAGGCCTTGCGTTATGTCACCAGACCTCGATTTTTCATATAGAAATGTAACTAATGTATCTCCTTCGTAAACGATTTCGCCATAATGGCCACGAACGCTTGTTCCTGGAGTAACCAAATATGGTTTAGCTGATCTTATTACTACAGAGTCGACTTGAATAATTAGAACTTGACCAGCCTTTAAGTCTGGTCCCTTTTTAGCTATCCATAGATTTTCACAAAGAAATTGTCCAAGATTCGTTTTTGTGGATGTCTCTTCACAATAATTGGGAGAAAGACAATAGCAATTCAATTTGAACGAAGTCAAAAGAATCTTACTTCCTAGATCAGAATTGAAAATTCTCCTATTTTCATCGATTAAATAATATTGAATTACTTGAAAAATTTGTTTTAAATTGTCAAGTTGAAAATAGTTAGTTACCAAGGTCTGATTATGAGTTATTAAATGGAAAGAGGAAAAAAAATTCGCAATTTGAAGGACTGTTCCTAAAGAACCCCGCGAAGTCCTAATTGGAATTAGGGGATCCTTTTTAATTGATTCTTTGTGATATTGTAATTTTAGACCCTTGAGTGGACCTATTCGAAAACAATTGGATGATGACAAAATCATAAAAGGCGAGCATTCCTTCGTTCTATTCAACAACGTACGAACAGTTCCTTGATTTTGGCTAAATGATTGTTGAAGTCTTGCTTTTGAATAACTAGAATCAAAAAAGGGATTCAGACGGTCTGATCCATTATCATAAAGCAATTCTGAACTTGAGGGATCATTCCTTTTTCCAGCATAGGAAATCGTGGATTTCCCTAAATCGATTCTTAGACAATTTCGAATCATACCATTGGTTTTTACTTCAATAAGGGAGGCTGGTGCCTCCTCAATAGAAGCATTTTTTTTGTCTTGGTCCCAATTCAATACTAAACAAGTCCGAACGAATTGAATACTTATGTCCGAAATTCCCCGAATAGGGTTACCATCATTTCCATAAAAAAGATAATTGACAACTCGAAGTTGGACTTTATCCCTTTCTTGCAAGAGATCCTGAGGGAAAAGTGTTGCTAAACTTATACCGTCCGTTATTTCATATGTGACTACAGGTCGAACCAAAACAAAAAACCTTTTCTTGGTAGGTGTGATCCGTTGGACATAGATCCAATTTTTCAAATTGTTTGATTCCGTGGAATTTTGTTGTCCCCTTCTCGGTGGTATCAAAATACCACTCTGTCGGGATATTTTATCTCTTTCTCCAGGAAAATAGATATCTCCTGAAAAAATTTGAAGTTTCATCTTTTTTTTTTTCTTCTCCACCCGGACCAATCCGCCGGCCCGGCTTCTTGTATTTAATGTAATTTGTGTATCTACTCCAATGATACTATTGTTCAGTACCATTATGGAAGAAGATCTTGGTAAGATATGTACTTCCTCCGGAATGAAAAAAAAACGATCCACTTTCATTTGGTATTTTTCTCTCAATTCTTTGACTCCTTGATAGTCATAGTCAATCAACCCTTCTTTTTTTATGATTGACTGCGCCTCTATAGTACTAGTACCACATTTAGTAATTCCCGAACTATTTCTTCGGTATCGAGGATCATCAAAATAAGCAAAAATACTATTTCGACGGAAACTACCTATAGGTATTTCAATCGAGATACCCAAAAGGGGCATTAATTCTTTCGCTCGTTCTTGAATTGATTGAAATGGAATGGTGAATCTATTTCTTCGCCTCTTTGCCAAAAAATCCGAATTTTTGGCAGGAGATATGCGATTAGAATGATCAGTCCCTACGATTCGATTAAGTTCTGAATAATCAGGAATCCTATCCTCTGTATTACTAGAAGGATCCGAACTAAATAATTTGTGTCTGACGTAATCATTAGTCACTGAAGAGTTCAAACTATATCTTTGTTCGACAGAAAGAAAATGAGCCTTGGTTTGATCTTGATCCTTGTGGAGTGAAAGGGAAGATGGAATGGATTTGTGCGACCTTCCGGCTAATATCCATAAATGGCTTGTTTTTGATAAGAGATTAACATTTCCATATGGAAATTCCGGTGTATGGCCCACGTCGGTACTCCAGTGCATTTCTCCCTCTGAGTCAGAATAAATATGTTTTTGAACCTTTTCTTTCAAATTCAAGGTGGCTCTTCCTGCGCGAATTTCAGCAATCACTTGTTCAGATTCTACATATTGATTATTTTGAACTAAAAGAATACTTTTGGATGGAATATTCACCTTATGTATAATATCTTCACTCTCAATAGTGACATCTAAGTCGATATGACATAGAAAGGCGGGATGTCCGTGACGTGTACGTGTGGAATGAACCAAATCCTCAGTGAATTTTATTTTTCCATTCGAAGGGGCTCTTACATGTTCTGCCGTACCCCCTGTGAATACTCCGCCAGTATGAAAAGTTCTTAATGTTAGTTGAGTACCTGGTTCTCCAATGGATTGCCCCGCAATAATACCTACAGCTTCTCCCAATTCAACCAGGTCACCGTGAGTCGAACTCCGGCCATAACATAATTGACAGATCCAAGACGTACTCCTACAGGTAAAGGGAGTTCTAATAGATATTGGTTGGACTTGAAGGATTATCAACCGATTGAGAAGTCCAACCCCAATATCTTGATTTCTAGCAGCAATGCACCGAGGGCCGAAATATATATCGTCTGCTAATACACGACCAATTGCTGTTTGGATAAAAAATCTTTCCGGTATTCCGTTTTGAAGACTCACAGAAATACCGCGGATGGTGCCACAATCTCTTCTACGTACAACAATATGTTGGACTACTTCAACAAGTCTGCGCGTGAGATATCCAGCATCTGCTGTTCGTACAGCAGTATCCACAACTCCTTTACGGGCTCCGTAGCAAGAAATTATATATTCTGTTAAAGAGAGTCCTTCGCGGAAATTGCTTTGAATAGGCAAATCAATCATTTGTCCTTGTGGATCCGACATTAATCCTCTCATACCGACTAATTGGTGTACCTGAGAGGCATTTCCTCGAGCTCCTGAAAAAGACATCATATGGACTGGATTATACGGGTCCGTCATCCTAAAATTAGGATTCATTTCTTGTCGCAAATATTCACTTGTAGCATACCATATCTCAATGGATTGACGTAATTTTTCTACCGCGTGTACATTACCATAATGATGGTGTTTTTCTAAAATCCAACTTTGTTGTTCAGCATCTTGGACTAGCCATCCCTTAGAAGGTGTTGTTAAAAGATCATCAATTCCCAACGAAATAGATGTAGCAGTGGCTTGCTGGAAACCCAGAGTCTTTACTTGATCCAGGATATGTGATGTATATGCCATTCCAAAGTGATCTATTAATCGGCTAATAAGTCGTTTCATGGCAATTCCATCTATTACTTTATTGTGAAAGACCAGATTGGCCCGTTCTGCCATAAGTACCTCCATATTTCGCTGAGTGGAGTGGGATTCGACAATGAATGGGTTTAAGTTAGTGATTGGAAAACTTCCTTTTCTCGATCTTAATTCGCGTAGAAATTCACGAACTATGATCCTAGTTGAACCCGAGCGAACCGAATTCCACTGGTATTATAGAGTTATTTAGCTAAGTACGATATGATTAAGTACCAGATGCACAGACTCGATAAAATCCTTGTATAGCTTCTTCAATTTCTCGATAAAAGGAAATATGACCAACAGTTGTTCGAATGTATAGAAAAAGCATTTCTTTTTTTACACCTCTTACTATTAAATAGTGCCCATAAATCTCATGATAGGTACCTAAAGATTCATAGTGAACTTCGATGGGAACTTCTCTTGAAGCAAGAACACGTGGATCTAGTTGCCATCGGAGCCATAAAGGACTATCTAAATGTATTCTTTTTTGACGATAAGCCCCAATTGCATCATAGGAATTACAAAAAAAGGGCTCTTTCATATACTTATATAGATGATCGTCAATTTGTTCTTTTTTTTGATAGTTTCTTCGATCCCATGGATTATATCTATTTGCACAAATACCTCGACGATTCCCGCTCGTTAATACATAGAGTCCAATAAGCATATCTTGAGTTGGTACGGAAATGGGATCACCAATAGCCGGAGACAAAAGATTCATATGCGAAAACATAAGTAAACGAGCCTCCGCTTGGGCCTCCAAAGATAAAGGTAGATGAACACCCATTTGATCCCCATCAAAGTCTGCATTGAATCCTTTACAAACTAATGGATGTAAACAAATAGCACGCCCTCCCACTAAAATGGGTTGAAATGCCTGTATTCCTAATCTATGCAGAGTGGGTGCTCTATTTAACAATACAGGATGCCCCCGCATAACTTCCTCAAGTATTTCCCATACAATGGGTGCTTTTTCCCGAATTTGACTCTTAGCAACTCCCATGTGCGCAGCGAGATCTTGTCTAATTAGACCGCGAGCTAGAAATGTCTGAAAAAGTGCTATTGCAATTTCACGAGGCAATCCACATTGATGTAATGAAAGTGAAGGACCTACGACAATGACGGAACGCCCTGAATAATCGACCCGTTTGCCAAGAAGAGTCTCACGAAACCTTCCCTCTTTCCCTTCAATTACATCGGAAAATGACTTGTAAACTTGATTCTGATCGTCCCTCAGTGGTTGTCCCCGGATTCCATTATCCAGAAGTGTATCTACAGCTTCTTGTACCAATTTCTCCTGACACATTACTAATTCGCCCGGCGTCGATCTAGTTATTGTTAATAGGTCGGTAAGAGTATTGTTCCGATAAATAATTCTTCGATAGAGTTCATTAATATCCGAACTCACTACTGTGCCTCCATCGATCTGAATGATCGGTCTCAATTCGGGAGGAAGAACTGGTAATAGACACAAAACCATCCATTCTGGTTCTATATTTGTTCGAATGAAATGCTTAGCCAATTCCATGCGTCTAACCAAAAAATCTTTTCTTCTTCTAACTTTTTGATCTTCCCATTCATTCCCTGTAGGCCCCTCTTCCCCTAACTCTTTCCATTCTGCCAACGAAAAATCTATAATAGTTCGCAAATCCAACTCAGCTAATTGTTCTCGGATAGCACTTGCTCCAGTAGATATTTCTCGATTTTGAAAGGTATCGAAACCTTGGGTACTAAAAAAAAGTGGGATACTGTAGTTCCAAGATTGGGTTTCTTCATATTCGAATAAACCTCGTAATCGTAAAAAAGTAGGTTTTTTAGCTATGGGCCTAGCAAAAGAACAATTGGGATAGGATCCTGTACTATAAGATCTCCCCCCTTCAAAGCCGGACGTGAAAGTTTCTTCTCATCCGGCTCAAGTAGTTACAGCAAATAAAAGAAAATAAAGAAAGGATTGCTCGCTTTCCAATTCTAGAAATAAACCAAGCAAAAACAAAAGATCTACTCCTTACTCAAGTTCCCCTTGACGACGACGCACTATTTCATGGATTCCTTCATTCTTTTGTTTTGAATTCTTTGTTCAAAATGAAATGTCAAATTCTTGAGTAGTCTACCTCCCTTGCCTTGGAATTCATAATCATAAGAGAAAGGATTTACTTGTCTATGGATCGTTCCATTCGATCTTTTAGGTCACGACTTCACCTCGATGGTTATACCACGACGCCAAGCCTATATGCGATGGATAGACTCTTGTAACCATGACATATTTTGCTTTTTGATTACGAAAACATCACTTTTTTCTAAACAACAGAGAGTGATTAATTCCACAAACAAAAGAAGTCTTTTTTGTTTTTACGAGGTACAACTTCAAATAAAAATTGACTTGTTACGAAATCGACCATGGATCAATTCCCTTTTATTTGGGAGTATTGAATACACCCATGATTCTGAGCTTCATGTTACTCCGCCCAAGAGACATGTCAGAGCCGGGGCATCCCAATGAATTGAATGGGATAACAGTTTCTCATTGCGAATCTGTAAAATCAAAATTTCGATCAAATCACACATCGCAGTATACTAGGCCCTCTAATTCTTTAAGAGGTTTATCTAAAAAATTCGCAATATAACTAGGAAGACGTTTCAAATACCATATGTGGGTTACGGGGCATGCCAATTTTATATAGCCCATTTGATACCTTCGTATTCGAGAATCAACAAATTCGACTCCGCATTTTTCACAAAATCTCGATTCGTATTTTTCATCTCCGATTCCTCGAGAATTTCCACACGCACAAATTCCGCTTTTTATAGGCCCAAAAATTCTTTCACAAAATAATCCATCTTTTTCCGTGTTATTGGTTTTGTAATGAAAAGTAGAGGGTTTTGTCACCTCTCCAACTATCTCTCCATTAGGTAGGATTTTAGTGGCCCAAGCCCTTATTTGTTGGGGAGAAACTAATCCAATTCGGAGTTGTTGATGTTTATACGGATCAATCATAGAAAAAACTTTGAAATGAATTCCGATTAAGCTTCCATCCTATAAATCTGCAAGTTCTTCTTAGATACAAGGAAATGATTCAGTTCCAGAGCCAAAGATCGTAGTTCTCGAACGAGCAATCGAAAAGATTCGGGAGCATCCTTGGGGTTAGGTAGTCTTCCTCCAATGAGCATAGTACCAAGTAGTCTCTGGCGAGTTCTAATATGGTCCGATTTATAAGTAAGCATCTCTTGTAAAATATGAGCAACACCAAATCCTTCTAGAGCCCAAACTTCCATTTCTCCTACCCGTTGTCCCCCTTGCTTGGCCCGTCCGCGAAGTGGTTGTTGTGTAACAACTGAATAATGTCCACTAGAACGCCCGTGGATTTTATCATCAACTTGATGAATTAATTTCAAGATATAAGGATTTCCTATTATAACAGGTTGTTCAAAAGGATCTCCTGTTCTTCCATCAAATAGTCTGCTCTTTCCCGGATACTCGGGTTCAAATACCCATGGATTGGCTGTTTGTTTACTGGCCTCATATAATTCAGAAAACACTAGTTTTCGCGAAGCCTCTTCTTCATATCTCTCATCAAAGGGTGCTATTCGATAATGTCTGTCTAGTAGTTCCCCCGCTAATCCGAGTGAACA